TCTACCATCAATAGGTTTAGCCAGGGCATTTACAACACGACCCAAATAGGCCTCACTCACGGGTATCTGAGCAATTCTTCCTGTTGCTTTTACAGAACTTCCTTCTTGTATCAGCAAACCATCGCCCATTAATACAACACCGACATTATTTGATTCCAAATTCAGAGCAATCCCTACCGTACCCTCTTCAAATTCTACTAATTCACCCGCCATTACTTCATCAAGACCATGAATACGAGCAATGCCGTCGCCTACTTGCAGTACGGTACCGGTATTTACAATCTTTACTTCTCTATTATATTGCTCAATACGTTCCCGGATAATATTACTAATTTCGTCGGCTCGAATGGTTACCATGAGTATTTCTTAATTCATTTTTGAAAAAAAAATGATACCTAGAGTAGAAGGACTAATCAGTTATTTCTTTCATCGCCCCCAAGATGCCAATATTGGCACTGATGGTACGTAAATGTAACTCGTTGTTCAAACAACTACTCAGAGTTCCTAGAGCCCCTTGTAAGGCTTGTTGGAAAACCCGCTGTCGGACTTGATTAATCGCCCTTTGTTGTTCAAAATGAATAGTTTCGTTTTTGTAATTTTCTAGTTGTTCCAAAGTCTTAGAAGTTGAATTAATAAAATTCCACTTTTCTCGCTCTATCTCAGAGTATCCATTCACCCGAAACTGATCTGCTTCCATTTCCACTTTTCGTAAGCGCGCCCGGGCTTTTTCCAGCTGTTCAATGGCCCCTTCACGGAGTTCTTCTGAATTTCGAATAGTATTCAAAATCCTCTGTTTTCGATTATCTAATAAATCACTTAATGAAAGTAGATTCTCTTTCCATTCATTTAAAAACTTCCATGATCCCTTCCCGAACCAAACATGAATCTTTCGATTCATTTGGCTCTCACGCTCAATTACTTATGGTAAATTCCCATATATTTTTTTGAATGTAATGAGCCTATCCTCTATTCTCTCTTCATATTCAAAAATAAAATAAAAATATCGTCGAAACTAATCACTCATCCAAAACCAAAATAGTCGGAGGACTCTTCTGACCAAACAAAAATATGTAATTGTCAGCAAAGTTGTTTCTTTTTTTTTCAAATCCAAAAAGTTTTTCTTTCTTTATACACAATACATAGGTCGTCGATTCAGCATTGGATAAAAATGGGGATTTCGTCCCCCTTTTTTTCTAATTTTATAATAGGTGGTTCAAAAAATTTTATCCATATGAGTGTTCTATATCGATAAACTATTCATTTTTGAAAGCATCTCTATATTACTATTAATATAGTGGTAGAAAGAGTACCATGCTGGGTCTGGACTTCAAGCGATTTAGCTTTAACCATGTTTAACGGTCCCACATTATTGGTTGATAGAGAATCAAAGTAGATTTACCAACGAATCACGAAATGCTATCGTTCTTACATATGATTTATTAATTTATTCAGAAGTCATTCGTGAGATCATGCACCTTTCTTTCCTAGTTCTAACGGAAAAAGTACAGCTGGTTGGATCCAGCCTATTCTTGAAATAAACAACTCGCACACACTCCCTTTCCAAAAAAGATCAATACCCCAAGCACTACACTTAGATTTATTAGATTTGTTGCTAAAATATCGGTATTAAACCCGAAACTCCCGGCGGACGGCCAGTGGCCCAAAGAAACGAAAGAATCGGTTACATTTTTCATATGATCTCCTCTTATAGATAGACTAAAAAAAAAAAAGAACAGAGTTCTTTTTGTATAACCTTGCCCCTGTTCTTTTTTTATATAGAAATTTTCCTATTTTTAAATCGAGTCAAAAAAGATTCGATTTAAAAATGGCGAATTACCCCTTTGTTGCAATCCTTCCTAAAAGGGGAGTCCTTGGACTACGCTACGAACGGGAAGGATGAAAGCGAGTCGGTATGCTGATTCCTCATCCGCAAATCAGCCCTTCCTGTGGGTTATTTTCTCAACGAATAAGAAATTGTAGGAATGAAATCTTGATATAATTCGAAAAAAGCAAATGACAAGTCCAAGGCAATAAAATATGAAAAATATTTATTTTTCATATTTCTAAGATTAAACAAAAGGATTCGCAAATAAAAGTGCTAATGCTACAACCAGGCCATAAATTGTTAAAGCTTCCATAAAAGCTAGACTAAGCAATAAAGTACCTCGTATTTTTCCCTCCGCCTCGGGCTGTCTCGCGATACCTTCTACAGCTTGGCCCGCAGCAGTACCTTGACCAACTCCAGGTCCAATAGAAGCAAGCCCTACAGCCAATCCAGCAGCAATAACGGAAGCGGCAGAAACCAGTGGATTCATGATAAGTTCCTCATACCAAAAAAAATAAATGGTTAATGATACAATCAGCCGATGAATTCTAACTTAATTATTCCATCGCTACGATTCATCCAGTCGAAGTAAAATAATTACTTCGATATCTCTTTTTTGTTCCTATCGACAAAGTATTTCTTTGTGAATCCATACAACTTTACTTTCGTTCGTCC